GAGCTGAAACAAGAAGCCGAGGGTTCTAGTAAACCAAAACCATCATTTTATAGCTATTTGGCTTCAATCTCACCCTTTTTCAGCGCAAAAATTGAAGATTTAGTTACGATTGAAAGTTTTGTACTATCATCCATAGATCCTTTATTCATACTCATTCAATTGGAAGAATTGAACCAATCAAAAAAATTATGCTTCTCGACTCCATAATCCAATTTTTTTATTAAAATTCTGATTGCCTTTTGGATAGAAATCGTGAGAATGTATATTCTTTCCTCAAATGTCCTATTGAGGGGTAAAGTATTAAATCTTTTTAAGAAATAAAGTTTTTGATCGGAATATGAAATATGAAAAAAAATGGAAAGACCCCTTAACTATTTAAGTTGTTAATAGAACGAATCACACTTTTACCACTAAACTATACCCGCTACATATTCATTATTGGATATGAATGCACCATTTGTCCAACAAATGTAATAAGACGCAGTCAAGATAGCATCAGAATCATGAAAATTCCAGCATTAACACGTATTTTGTTCCGCCGCGGCGCGGGATTTAAAAATTGAAAAAAAAATAGGTGAATAGAAAAAGTTTAGTCAAATTTAAATAGTGTACTAAAGTTATAAGTATTTTTTTTTGAAACCTCCCTTCACTTGAACCGCCCTATTTTCTGAATTCGGGTAAATCGGGCCTCAAACTTTCAAGCTTGTCCTTTGCTTTGAACAAGTAAATGATTTATAGTCTCAATTTAGAAATATGTGTTTTCTATTTTATATTAATATTATTTATCTTATAAGATCTATTTCTTTTCTTTCTTAATACTTCCTTCTTATCAAGACTTCTTAAGTTAATTCTTAAGATGAATAGAATACTGAACTTCAACTTTCATTTAGAATGAAATTTGTTTTTCATTAATGAATTTCCAAATTTTATACTTAAGAATAAGAAAAGAAAGACGAAAAATATTAGTACTATATTACTATAATACTATTACTAGAACACTATTACTAGAAAGACTCAATATTCTAATTTATACTCTAATTTACTAGAATTACTAGAATAAGGTACTATAATATACTAACTAAGAATATATATAGAATATCATATCAAAAAATATCTAATATTGAATATTTCAATATAGAATATATCATATTAATATAGAATATTCTATATTAATCTAGATATAGATAATTTCTTAAAGAATTTCTAAGAATTAGGAATGGCAATGAAAATTAATCTTCTTGTTTCAATAACAATTTTGATTCGTTGGAACAAAAGAAGTACTGGCCCGGCCAGTACTTATACTTAACCAGGCCGGGGAAATGAACCTTTTGTACAAAAGAAAAGAAGTAAGGTATTCTTTCTTTTCTATTGGAGAAATCTGTTTTGAATCATTGAAGGAAAATCAAAATTGTTCTCAATCTTGACTTCACGTGTTAAATCACATGATAAATTTCCAATTTGGAATGGGGAGAGATGGCTGAGTGGACTAAAGCGTCGGATTGCTAATCCGTTGTACGAATTATTCGTACCGAGGGTTCGAATCCCTCTCTCTCCGACCCCCCTGATCACTTGATATTTTAGAATTGGAATAAATTTCGATTATTTTCTTTTATGAATCTTTTCTCTTTATCTAGCATCTATTCCATTTATTTATACATTTACCTATGAAAAAATCAAGGAAAAAGTAAAAACGAATCTCATCTCTTTTTTTATTCTTCACGCCCAGGATTACGCCCCGGATCATTAGATAAGAATCCGAAGATGAAGAGAGAAACAAAGAATATTACTACTGTGTAAACGAATAGTTTAAGAGTAAGCATTACAAATCTCCAAGATAAGATCATTTTTTTTAAGGAAATAGATCACCTATTTTACGACACACACTATACACTATTTTGATATGACGCTTTAAAGATTCAAAAAAAAAGGAAGTTTTTTTTTGAAATTTATTTTCACGAATTTCTTTCTAATGTAATAAGATTCGTATTTTTTCGTTACCAAAGATTTCTTGCCATATCCATATCTATAATTAGGTATTGTATGGGATCTTATAAAGGAAAGGTCAGAACAAAAGAAGAAATAAGCTGATTAGCTGATTAAAGATAAAGATCATCGCCCCCTTCCCTTATTCAAACTCAATTTCAATAGAAAATATAAAATACCAGAATTTCGCTTTTTGAATCGAGGGTTCCTAATGTCCAGACTTATCTGAATCTTATTTCTGATCTTCTTTATTTTAAGAATAAAAATCTCATCTTTTTTTTATCGAAGAAATTATGAATTGAATAGAGATTCCATTTTTATCGAAAACTTACAGCAGCTTGCCAAACAAAGGCTAAGAGAAAAAAGAATAAAGGGATAACCGGCATAACGTCTACGATTGGATTGAAAAAGGCATAAGCCTCGGGCAATTTGGCGAAGAAAAAACTACTCGAATAAAGGGTAGAATTAATACAGATACAGATTAAACTAAAGATATTAAACATAACAAATATTCTTTTCTTGTTCTTAAAGATTCAAATTAAATTGAAATGATAATAAATTATCAGATTGGATTGAGTTGTTTTTATGAGGAAAATTTTAAAAGAAAAAGGCAGATAAAAGAAAGAAATTCTTCTTTTCTTTGATTTATCCCCAATCAAGAATCCTTCCTTACATTCTACAATCAAATAAGAATACAAGGAATTCTATTTTCATACAATATCTTAATTGAATTCTAAGTAATGATCAATTAATCTTTTTGATTCTATATCTATTGTGTTGAATCCTAGCGACAGCATGTCCTATATTTCTTTTGGTTGGTTATTGACGAATAACCAATATTTAGCTTAGTTTTTCTTAGACCAAATAAAAATGGGGCGTGGCCAAGCGGTAAGGCAACGGGTTTTGGTCCCGTTATTCGGAGGTTCGAATCCTTCCGTCCCAGATCGTTTGCATCAGAAACGAAAGATTCTTCTCTATTGAAATTTCATTAAACAAATTTCTGTTTAATGTTGGATACAATGTTATCCAATCTGAATTCTAAGAATGATTCTTAGAATCATATCTTTTTTTTTTTTACTTTTTTACTAAAGTATTTTATTCTGAAATATTCGTGATTACTTTCGTTAACGATTATTTGTTTTATATGATGGAGATGGATGCGAAAAGATCAGAATCCTCGGATTCTGATCTTCTCTTTGATCTTACCTTACACGAGACTTTTCTACTCCATAATAATGAAAACAAAGAAACTTTATTCTCAAACTATCTCTCTTTTTAAAATTCAATGAAAATAAGATTCAATCGGAGATGGTAAATAATAAGTCAATCATAATTCATAAATAATAAATGAGAAAATATTTATAATTCATATTTCATAATTAATATATTCATATTAGAATATATTAATTTAGAATTTCATTAAAATTCTATTATTTAATATTTTCATAGATTTAATATTCAAAATTTTGAATATTAGAAATTATAAATAGATTTTAATTTCTAATACATAAATACATAATTCTTACATAAGAATATATATTGTATATTTTTATTTTGAATATTATTTAATAGAATCTTATTATTCTATAATTGAATATTTATGAATATTTCAATGAAATATTTAGTTTAGTATACTATTTAGTTAAAGTGGATAAAAACTTTTATCCATTCATGGGGATTTCTTTTTCATTTGAATGAAAGTAAAGTCAAAGGCTTTTTTTGAGGTTTCTCATTTGTTTTTTTTTTTTTTGAAAAGAAAAAGAGGGATCTTTTATGATGGACAATCCCGAAAGATCTGTTGAAGATGTAAATAAGTTTGCTTAAAACTGATTTGTTTTTTTTTATGTGATATTATTCATATGAGAAAATATGGGGTAAATTTAAGTGAAATCCTTTCCGGATAAACACTTATCTATCCATAGATAGATAAGTGTAGATTATTATGTATCGGTTCAGCCAATGACTATTCATGATTCCATATTGAATCAATTGCATACGGTTCCAAATTAAAATAAAATTAGAGGGATGTTATGGTAAAACTTCGTTTGAAACGATGTGGTAGAAAGCAACGTGCGACTTGAAGGACATGATTGGCTGTGGATTCTGACATCCACCATTTTCTATACGAATGAAGATGCTCTTGTCTCGACATAGTTTGTTCTGCTAGGAACCTAATTTAATTTGTCTTGGGTTGCTAAATAAAGATACTAATGGTATATAAAGGTATAGCATATGATGGAGCTCGAGCAAAAATGATTGATTCATTTATCGGGGGAATAATCTAGGGTTAGTGACAATCAATAAGTTAGACCAACTTTGTAAATATATCATCAATATCTAAATATAGATAAATGGAGAGGTTCCAATTTGAACAAGTTTGAAATGAAAAAATAAAATTTGTCGAAATCTTCAAACTGTTTTGATCAAGAGTGTATCACAAAGGAATCAATCTTTCGTATGATTTTTTCCTTTTCCATAGAAAGAACAAAAAACAAAAGGTATGTTGCTGCCTTTTTGAAAAGGAGTAAGGATCACCGAAGTAATGTCTAAACCCAATGATTTGACAAAGCGCAAAGCAAAGACAACAAATTCCGGAACAAGGAAACACTATTTTCAATTGTCTCAACGATTGGATCAGAATGAGTAAAACAAAAGAGATCTGAAAGAAGACAAAAAAAGAGGTTAGAGACAGCTCAAGAAATTCTAAAGATTTCCTTTCGAACTCTTTCAAAACTACCCAACTTGAGTTAGGAGTACGAATGAAATTTCTTTTTTCTGTAAAGAAGGAAAAAAGGCTCAAATTACAGTCTAATTCTTTATGGATCCATTTCTCTTTCTATTTCTATCTATCTATATAGATAGATAGAAATAGAAATTATATAAATTAGAATCATTTTTTCTTGAGCCGTATGAGGAGAAAACCTCCTATACGTTTCTAGGGGGGCATCTTTTATCTACATCTATCCCAATGAGCCATCTATCGAATCGTTGCAATTGATGTTCGATCCCGAAGAGAAGGAAGAGATCTTCGAAAAGTGGGTTTTTATGATCCGATAAAGAATCAAACTTATTCAAATGTTCCTGCTATTTTATATTTCCTTGAAAAAGGTGCTCAACCCACAGGAACTGTTTATGATATTTTAAGGAAGGCAGAATTCTTTAAAGAATTTCGAGTTTCTTTTGATAAAAAAGAAAGAAAGGAAAAACAAGAATCATGAATAAAAAAAGGATAGGGTAACTAGTACCTATCTTTAGCGTAATTTTTTATTCAAAGTTTCTTCTTTTCTTGTTCTATTCATACTTATTTTCTTCTTATTTTTTTTATTGCTTCTTGTTGTGGAACCCCCCAATAAGGGGGGTAATCTTTCTTCTTGTATTTGATTAAAGAAAGCCGCTATCTTTTCTATCTCTACCTTTTCCTTATTCCTTATTTTTTTCCGCTCAAAGTTCTTATTTCTTCTTTATGTTGTGCTAATCCAACACAAATTTATATCTAATTTATTGAAATTTCTTTTTTTTCTAAAAAGTCCATTCATATTGACAATGGTGTCTCAAACAAATATAATTTGATCGTATATAAATAGATCTTTTTATCCCCATTCCCTATTGGCTCTTTCCTTCACTTTAGTAAAATGGATGGGTTTGCTGGATTTTTTTTATTTCGATCTTATCTACACTTCATATTGATCCGGGTTGCTAACTCAACGGTAGAGTACTCGGCTTTTAATTGCGACTATGATCTTTTACACATTTGGATGAAGGAATTCGTCTAGACTATTGGTAGAGTTTATAAGACCGCGACTGATCCTGAAAGGTAATGAATGGAAAAAAAAGCATGTCGTAAAAAAAATAGAAAAATATCAAAAAATTTTTAAGTTCAGTAAAGTATTTCGGGTCTAGTGAATAAATGGATAGAGCCTTATGGTTCCAATTCGAGTAAGACAAAAAAGCAACGAGCTTCCCTTCTTAATTTGAATGATTACCCGATCGAATTACTAATTATACGTTAAAAATAGATTAGTGCCTGATGTGGGAAAAGGTTCTCTTGTGAATTGTGAGTGGACCATTGATTCTTTTTTTTATTAATCCTAATTATTCTTTATTATGGATTGGAGACGGATGTGTAGAAGAAATAGTATAATGATAAAACAAGAATTTTTTCCAAAGTCAAAAGAGTGATTGGGTTGCGAAAATAAAAGATTTTTACCCCTTTCCCTTCTTTTTATTATTGTTATTTTCTATTTTCTTTTCTTGTTATTCTAGTTATATTAACAAGGAAAATAAAATAACAAAGAAAACAAAATTGGATAGAAAGGGAAAGGAAAAAGATCTGTAGATTGGGCTCTCTGCCTCCGGGGTATATATTCTTTATTTGTTCTTACTTTTATATAATCTTTTACTTCTTAGATTATCTTTATTTTTTGTACATCACAGTACAGTATAAAAGTATATATTATTTAAAGTAAAAGTATAGACAGTGCATAGTATATATTAATACTAGACTATATTCTAAGAATTATTTCTTAGAATAATAGAATAAGAATCTTCTTATTCTATTATTATTCTAGTTTATTAGAGTTATAAGTTCTACTATTTTCTTATAAATAGTATTTTAGTATAAGATAAACAATATACTACATACAACATACGCATATGCCGTTCTGACCGTATTGCACTATGTATCATTTCATAACACAAGAAGTGCCTCCCTTTTTTGGTTATAGTAGAAATGTGTTTCAATGGCAGAATTACAAGGATATTTCAATTGAAAAAAGATAGATTTTGGCAACAAAACTTCCTATATCCGCTGCTCCTTCAGGAGTATATTTACTCACTTGCTCATTATCATAGCTTCAATAGTTTGATTTTTTACGAACCTGTGGAAATTATCGGTTATGACAATAAATCTAGTTTAGTACTTGTGAAACGTTTAATTACTCGAATGTATCAACAGAAATCTTTGATTTCTTCGGTGAATGATTCTAACAAAAATAGATTTTGGGGGCACAAGAATTCTTTTTCTTCTAATTTTTCTTCTCAAATGGTATCAGAAGGTTTTGGAGTCATTCTGGAAATTCCATTCTCGTCGCGATTAGTATCTTCCCTTGAAGAAAAAAGAATACCAAAATCTCAGAATTTACGATCTATTCATTCAATATTTCCCTTTTTAGAGGATAAATTATCACATTTAAATTATGTGTCAGATCTACTAATACCCCATCCCATCCATCTGGAAATCTTGGTTCAAATCCTTCAATGCTGGATCAAAGATGTTTCTTCTTTGCATTTCTTGCGATTGTTTTTCCACGAATATCATAATTTGAATAGTCTCATTACTTCAAATAAATCCATTTACGTCTTTTCAAAAAGAAAGAAAAGATTCTTTTTGTTCCTACATAATTCTTATGTATATGAATGCGAATATCTATTCCTGTTTCTTCGTAAACAGTCTTCTTATTTACGATCAATATCTTCTGGAGTCTTTCTTGAGCGAACACATTTCTATGGAAAAATAGA